AATAAAAGTTTAGATTGATTGATAATTTTATTTAATTTTTATTTAATAAAAATATTAATAGAAAATTATGTTAAATTTAATTTTTGTTTAAAAATTAATTAAATTTTATAAATACTATATAATATTAAATTAAAAAATTATATTTAAAGTAATATTTAAATTTTATTAAAATTAATGAAAGTTAGAATAAGATAAAAATAATAAAAATAGGAAAATTTAGTGCCAGCATCAGCGGTTAGACTATTTATTTAAGTTAATTTAATACTTTATATAGAAAAATTATTTCTAAAAAGTAAGTTTAATTAATAATTTATTATTTGGTGAAATATAATAAATTATTATTAAAATTTTTAAAAATTTTAATTTTATGAAAGTTATAAAATAAACTAGGATTAGATACCCTATTATAATAAATGTATTAATATATAGAAGAAATTAAATGATAAATCATTAAATTTAAAAGATTTGGCAGTATTTAAAATTTAGAGGAACCTGTGTAGTAATTGATGATCCACGATAAGATATACTTAATTTTAAATTTATGTATTGCTGTTTTAAATATTTAATTAAGTTAGACAATATAATTTATAATATTTTTAATGAAATAAAATAATTCAAGTCAAAATATAGTTTAGTTAAGATTTAATATGGGTTACAATTAATTTAATTATTGGATTAAAAAATTTAATTTTTTTATGAAATTGGATTTAAAAGTAAATTTAATTAATTAATTAAATTGAATAATAAATTAAATATGTACAAATTGCCCGTCACTTTCAATAAAATGGAATAAGTCGTAACAAAGTTTAAGTACCGGAAGGTGCCTATTGATAAATATAAAAATTATAATATATAAATTAAAAGATTTTAGTTTATGTTAAAATAATTTATTTACAATAAATAGAATAATTAAAAAAATTTTAAATTAAAATTTTATATATTTGATAAATTATAAATGATTATAATAATTAAAATTTTATAAAATAAAATTATATAAATAAATAAATAAAGATTTGTAGTATAAATTATTTTTTAAATAAAGTAATATAAAGATTTTATAGTTAAAGTATAAAGTAAGAATAAATAAAATTAATATTAGTGATAGTAATGAAAATGATTTTTTGAAAAAAATGAAAAAGTAAATTTTATATATTGTACCTTTTGTATAAGGGTTAATTAAATAAAATATTTAAATTGAAATATTTCTCGAATTTAAAAGATTTATTTAAAAATTTTAGTTAATGTAGAAATATTATTAATAATTTTTAAATGGAAGTGAAATGTTAATCGATTTTAAATATATCTAGTTTTTTTAGAATTGAATATAATTCAGATTTATAAATTATATAAATAAAAATTATATTTGTTTATATAATTTTATAAATTAAATATTTTTGGGATAAGCTAGAAATATATATAAATAATTAATTTTAATATTAAGTAATAAAAATATTCATAAAATTTGAATTTTTTAATAAAAATGTTATAATTTATAATAAAATTAATTAATAAATTTAAAATAAAATTTTTATTTTTATAAAAAAAAATTATTTAATAATAAAGTAATTGATATAATGATTAAATTAGTAAATTTATAAGAAAAATATTAATATAAGATTAATAATTAAATTTTAAATTTATATTAAGGAATTCGACAAAAATTTTATTTTATTAAAAATATATTCACCTGTTTATCAAAAACATGGCTTATTTGATAAAAATAATAGGTCTATTCTGCCCATTGATTAAAATTAAAAGGCTGCAGTATATTGACTGTACAAAGGTAGCAAAATCATTTGTTTTTTAATTGAAAACTGGAATGAAAGAGTGGATGAAATATAAATTGTCTCAATATAAAAATATTGAATTTAAATTAAAAGTTAAAATGCTTTTATATATTTATAAGACGATAAGACCCTATAGAATTTAATAATGTTTATTTTTTAAAATTAATATATTAATAAAATTTAATAGGTAAATATATTTTATTGGGAGGATAGTTAAATAAATTAAACTTTAATATTATTATAACATAGATTAATGAATTAATTAATTGATTATTTTTATAATTATTAGAATAAATTACCTTAGGGATAACAGCGTTATAATTTTGGAGAGTTCATATTGATAAAATTGTTTGCGACCTCGATGTTGAATTATGATAAAAGTTAAGTGGAGAAATTTAAATTTTTAGTCTGTTCGACTATTAAAATCATACATGATTTGAGTTCAGATCGGTGAAAGCCAGATCGGTTTCTATCTATAAAAAAAAATTATTTTATTGTACGAAAGGACTTAAAATATTAAATATTTTATTAAAAATTAATAATTATATTAATTTTAATGAATAAAATTAATTAGTTTATTTATAATATTTAAAATTGGATAAATTGTAAATTTATTAGATAAATATGGAATATAAATAAAGGTTAAATTTTGTAGGTATATATATTAAATTTAAGATTAAGTGGAATAGATTGATAAGATAATAATTTAATATTTGTAAAAGATATATTTTTTATTTTTTTAAGATTATTAATATTAATAATTGGTATTTTAATTGGTGTTGCATTTTTTGTTTTATTAGAACGAAAAGTATTAGGGTATATTCAAGATCGAAAGGGTCCGAATAAAGTTTTATTTTTAGGTATTTTTCAATCATTTAGTGATGCTATTAAATTATTTGTTAAGGAGAATGTTAAGTTATATAAATTAAATTATTTATTTTATTATTTAAGTCCTATAGTTGGATTTTTTATGACTTTAATATTAATAATTGGTTTACCTTTTAAAGAAAATTTATTTTCTATAAATTTATTTTTATTATATATAATAAGTTGTTTAAGTTTGGGTGTTTATGTAATTATAATAAGAGGATGATCTTCAAATTCAATATATTCAATTTTAGGTGGAGTTCGGTCTGTTGCTCAATCTTTATCTTATGAAGTTTCAATATTTTTAATTTTTTTTGTGATATTTTTTTATGTTGAGAGGTTTAAGTTAATTGATTTTTTAAAATATCAAGAAGGAATTATAAAATTTTGATATGTAAATTTTATAGTATGTATTATAATATTTTTGAGTATAGTAGCTGAATTAAATCGAATACCTTTTGATTTTATTGAAGGAGAATCGGAATTAGTTTCTGGGTTTAATATTGAATATATAAGAGGAAGATTTACATTAATTTTTTTAGGGGAGTATATAATAATTATGATTTTAGGAATTTTATTTATATTAATATTTTTTGGATATAATTTATGTGATTTTAAGGGAATTTTTTTAGTTTTAATATTTATAATTTTAATAATTTGAATTCGGGGGTGTTTACCTCGGTTGCGGTATGATAGTTTAATATATTTTTGTTGATATTATATTTTAAGATTAATTATATTAAATTTATTTTTAGTATTTGTTTTAAAATATTATTTATATTTAATATATTAAAAGTTGTAATTTTAAGTATGATGATATTTAAAGTTATTTTATTAATGAGAGTAATAAAAATAATAAAAATAATGAAATTAAAATTAAATTTTTTTATAATTTTAAAATTAAAAGTTTAAATTATACATAAAATAATTTAATGTAAATATATAAGAATTTAATTTTAATGATAAGGTATTAATTATATTGGCAGATTAGTGTATTAAATTTAGAATTTAATTAAATAAATTTTAGGATTTATATATAATAAAAAGTTAATAGAAAATTTTAATTTCTATAATTATATTTTCAAAATATATGCATTTATTTGCTTATTAACTAATTAATTAGTATTTAACTAATAGTAAAAATCAAATTTTATTAAGTCAATTTATATTAATAAATATTATAAAGTATAAAATTGAATATAATTGTGTAAGTTCAATAAATGGTGTTTCAATTTCTTGACCTCCTAGTCAGGTTAATATATAGAATGTTGAAAAGAGTATTCAAAAATTAATTTGATAGAGGGGATTAAATTTTAAATTAAATTTTTTCGGTGAATTGATAAAAGGTAGAATTGCAAGAATTAAAATTGCAGATAATAGAGCAATTACTCCACCTAATTTATTTGGGATTCCTCGTAAAATAGCATAAGCAAAAAGAAAATATCATTCGGGTTTAATGTGAATAGGAGTAATTATTGAATTTGCTTTAATGAAATTATCTGGATCTCTGAGTAAAAAGGGGTACTGAAATATAAATGAAAAAAGTAAAATGATTAGAATAATAAAAGTAATTAAGTCTTTTAAAGAAAAATTTTTATGGAATAAAATTTTATATATATTACTATTAATACCTAGGGGGTTAGATGATCCTCTTTCATGAAGAAATGTTAAATGGATAATTACTATGAATGTAATAATAAATGGTAAAATGAAATGGAATGAATAAAATCGATTAAGTGTAGGGGCTTCAACAGAGAATCCTCCTCAAATTCATTCAACTAGGGTTTGACCAATGTAAGGAATTGCAGATAAGAGATTAGTGATAACTGTAGCTCCTCAAAATGATATTTGTCCTCAAGGTAGGACATATCCAAGAAAGGCAGTTATTATTGTTAAAAGAAAAATTATAATTCCAATTATTCAAGTTTTTATAAGATTGAATGATTGATAATAAATTCCTCGTCCGATATGAATATATATGCAAATAAAAAAAACTGAGGCTCCATTTCTATGGAGAATACGTATAATTCACCCATAATTTATATCTTGTATAATTAAGATAACTCTATCAAAGGCTATATTTGTTGAGGGGCAATAATGTATAGATAAAAAAATTCCAGAAATTAATTGAATTAATAAAGATAATCCAAGTAAAGATCCTAAATTTCATCAGTAATTAATATTAATAGGAGTTGGAAGAGTAATAAGAGAATTTAAAATAATTTTAAATAATGGATTTTTATATATAAATGATTTGTTCATTAAATTATTTTTTGATTATTCGTAAAGGTTTAGAATTAATAATACAAATTTTTGTAATTAAAATAAGAAAAAATAAAAGGAGAAATATTAATAAAATAATAAAAATATTAAATGGAAATTCTATTATTTGATTTAAGTTTATAAAATAAAAATTAATTGAAGGATCTTTAATAGATAAGTTAGGGATTGGGTTTAGATTAATTAAAGAAAATTTATTTAATAAAATAATAAAAATAATTAAAATAATAGTTAAAGGTAAAAGCAATTTTTTTCATTTGGAATGATTATATTGATTAGAGATTAAACTAAGAAATATTATAAAAAGAATTATTAATCCCCCAATAATTATTAAAAAAATTAAAAATGAATATAATGAAAGAGTAAAGTGTAAGCTGATAGAAATACAAGTTCTAATAGTAAATGTTAAAAGAAATATTATTGATTGAATAATTGATAAATTTGGGTGAAGAATTAATAGTATTAAAATTAATAATATTAAAAAATAAGGTAAATAAATTAATGATTCTAGCATTAGTAAGTATTTATATTTCAAAAGATAGTTTTAAAAAAAATTTTAATTTTGGAAATTAAAGATATAGAATTTTCTATTTTTTTGATATTTAAAGCTTAAAAATAATTAATATTTAATTTAAATTTACAAAATTTATGTTTTATGTTAAACTATTAAGCTAAATTAGAAAGTTATTAATTTATATTTAATTTAAGTATTTACGTATAGTTAATTTTAAATGAAGTTATATTAAATTATTTTTTTGGGTATTTAATATTTTTAATAAGATTGATTTTGATATGAAAGTATTATGATCATGTATTGATAGTTTTATTGTGTATTGAATTTATTGTAATTGTAAATTTATTTAATATTTATATAATATTAATACAATTAAATATAGAATTTTATTTATTAATTTTTATAGTTATATTTGTAATGGAGGGAATTTTAGGAATTTCTATAGTTGTTATAATTATTCGATTTAAAGGAAATGAGTATTTAAGAAAATTAAATTTATTATGATAAAGTTGATTTTAAGATTAGTATTTAGAATTGGGTTATTTAATTTTAAATTTGTAAAATTTAGTAAATCAATTATTATATTTTATTTTTCTAGGTATATATTAATTATATTATTATATTATTCTAGAAATATATGAGTTGGAGGATATATATTTTTTTTTGATTATTATTCCTATATATTAGTTATTTTAAGATTGTGAATTAGTGGATGTATATTAATAATTAATATAACAAAATTAATAGAATTTATAATTTTAATTTTAATAATTTTATTGATATTATGTTTTTTTTCTTTAAATTTATTAATATTTTATTTAATATTTGAAGTGAGGCTTTTACCTATTTTTTTTTTAATTTTATATGGGGGGTATTCTTATGAACGATATGAATCTATTATATATATATTAATATATACAGTAGTTTCTTCAATACCTTTTTTATGATTATTATTGTTATTATATGTAAATTATTGAAGATTAATAATTTTATTATTAATCTTTTTAAACTTAAGATTAGATGGAGTTATATTTTTTTTATGTTTATTAGGTTTTATAGTTAAGTTACCTATATTTTTATTTCATATTTGACTTCCAAAAGCACATGTCGAAGCTCCAGTTTTTGGTTCTATAATTTTAGCGGGGGTGTTATTAAAATTAGGGAGATATGGAATATTACGTATAATGCAAATTTTTTATTTAAATATTGTTAGATATAGGTATATTATTATTACTTTAGGGTTAGTTGGGGGTATTTTAATAAGATTGATATGCTTAATTCAAGTAGATATAAAAATATTAGTAGCTTATTCTTCAATTGTTCATATAAGTTTATTAGTTAGAGGGATAGTTACTATAACAAAGATCGGTATAGTTGGAGGATTAATGATAATATTAGCTCATGGATTATGTTCTTCAGGTTTATTTTATATTGTAAATATTAATTATGAATGTTTTGGGAGGCGATTAATTTATTTAAATAAGGGTTCTATAAGAATTTATCCTTCTTTAGGTTTATTTTGATTTTTAATATGTTCTTCAAACTTATCTGCTCCAATTAGATTAAATTTAATTAGAGAAATTTTTTTATTAATCAGATTAATAAGATGAAGAACAAGAGTAATTTTATTATTAATAATTATATGTTTTTTAAGAGCTGCTTATTCTTTATATTTATTTAGTATAAGGCAACATGGCGAAAGACAGGTTTTACAAATAAAGTATAAAAATGTATTTGTGATAGATTATTTTATATTGATTATACATTGAGTTCCTTTAAATTTTATATTTTTAAGATTAAGAATATTTATGTTATAAATTAAATTAAATAGAATTAGATTTAAGGGGTAAGACCGAGTAAATTAATAAATATAGTTAAGTATTTAATTTAAATAGTTTAATTTTAAAATTTTAGAGTGTGGATCTAAAGATATATGATTGTATTTTAAATTATATTAGTAATAAATATTTTTTTTTTTTTTTTTTTAAGATTAAGATTTATAATTTTATCTATGATTTTTTTATTAATAAAATTAAGTTTATTAATAGAGTGGGTGTTTATAAGGATTAATTCAATAAATATAGAATTTATTTTATATGTAGATTGAGTTTCTATAATATTTTTTAGGTTAGTTTTAATAATTTCTAGATTTGTAATATTATATAGTCTTAGATATATAGAGGGTGATATTAATATTAATCGATTTTTTATATTAGTAATTATATTTGTATTAAGAATATTATTATTAATTATTTGTCCTAATATTATAGGATTATTATTAGGATGAGATGGATTAGGATTAATTTCTTATTGTTTAGTGATTTATTATCAGAATTGGAAATCATTTTCTTCAGGAATAATTACTGTTTTATTAAATCGAATTGGTGATGTAGGTATTTTAATAATGATTAGTTTAATAGTGATTTTAGGGTCATGAAATGGTATTTTTTATAGATTTAATTTTTTTTTTTTTTCATTATTATTGATATTGAGAGCATTTACAAAAAGAGCTCAATTACCATTTTCAACATGGTTACCATTAGCTATAGCTGCTCCAACTCCAGTTTCTTCTTTAGTTCATTCTTCTACTTTAGTAACAGCAGGTGTATATTTATTGATACGATATAATAATTATTTAATTGATAATCATTTAATAGGATTAATATTATTTATTTCTAGATCTACAATAATGATATCCGGTTTAATAGCTAATTTTGAAAATGATTTAAAGAAAATTATTGCATTATCAACTCTAAGACAGTTAGGTTTAATAATAAGAATTCTAAGTTTAGGAGAGGTAGAATTAGGATTTATACATTTAGTAATTCATGCTTTATTTAAATCTTTATTATTTATATGTAGAGGAATTTTAATTCATCAGATAAATAATAATCAAGATATTCGATTTATAGGAAGATTAATTAGTTATTATCCTTTTGTTAGTCTTGTATTTTTTATTTCTTTAATGTCATTATGTGGGTTTCCTTTTTTTTCTGGATATTATTCTAAGGATTTAATTATAGAAGTATTTTTAATAACTAAAATAAATATATTTAGAATATTTATATTAATAATTTCTACTTTATTTACGGTTTCTTATAGAATTCGATTAATTATTTTAGTGTATTTAAATTATATAAGAAAAATAAATTATTTTATTTTAATAAGAGAGAATTTATTAATAAGATTATCATTAATTATTTTATATTTGTATTCTTTAATAATTGGTTATTTTTTAATTAATTTAATAGATTTTACTTTAATTATTTTAAGATTATTTGAGAAATTAATAGTTTTTCAAATTTGTTTAATAGGATTTGTGATAGGTTGATATATAAGATTTATTAATTTAATTAATTTAAATAATTTTATGAAGATTTTTTTTTCTAGAATATGAGGGTTAAATATTATATATATAAAAATTAGATTTTATCCTTTAAAATTTTCTATATATATATATAAGGTATTTGATAAAGGTATTTTAGAATATATATTTGTATATGGAATGAAGAAAAAGTTATTAGTAAGTTTATTTGATTTATTAATACTTAATAAATTTATATATTTAAATTTATTTATATTTATATATTTTTTAATTTTTATAATAATAATTTACATATATTAATAAAATTATTTAAAATAGATTGATTTAAATAGCTTAAGTAGAGAGTTTAATATTGAAGATATTAAGGTAACATATTTGTTTTTAAATATAATTAAGTAAAAATTAAATTAATATTTTAATATATGTATATATTAGAATAGATGATTAAATAAATAGAATATATATTTATAAAGAGAAAATAAAAGTAAAGAAGAAGAGAGAAGAGAGAAGGAAGAAGTATTTTTATAAAATAAATATTTTATATTTAGTATTAGAAATAAAATGATTTTTAATCATTGGAATAAAGTTAGAAGCTTTATATAATTTATTTCTTAAATAATAATGAAAAAGATTTATAAATAAAATTTATTATTTTTTTATTGAAAATAAAATGTTTTATTTAAACTATATAAATAAATTTAAATTATGGATAAATGGGGGAAGGGTATAGAATTAAAAAAGGAAAAAAGAAAAGTAATAAGAAGAAAGAAGAAGATGAGGAAAAAAAGAAAAATAAATAGGAATGGAATAATATGGATTAGATAGATGATGAAGGATGATGGAAAAGAGGATAAATAATAAATATATAGATATTATAAATAGTAATTTTGATTTTAATTGGAAAAATAATAATTCAATTTAATTATTAACAATAATTTGCCTCTATTTTGGCTTCAATTAATTATTATAAATTAAATAAAATAAAAATAGGGAATAAATAAAATGAAATTAAGATGAGATATTTATAAATTTAAATTGAATTGTGGAATATTATATATAAAGTTAATATGGATTAATTTTAATAATCAAGATTTAAGTCGAAATTAAATAGGAGAATTTCCTTCATATTAAGATATAATTATTATATAATATGAAATTAATTAATTTTTATTTGCAAAATAAATGTTATTTTTTTAACTAATATCCTTATATTATTTAAGTCAAATAATTGATTGTTCATTTCATTCATAAATTAAACCTAAGATTAATAAAATATAAATTAATAAAAATGATATTATTCAATAAAATAAATTATAGTTTATATTTAAAGGTGGAATAAAGGGAAGTATTAAGATAATTTCAATATCAAAAATTAAAAAAATTACTGCAATTAAGTAAAATTGGATTGAAAAAGGTAAATGAGGGGAAGTAATAGGATTAAATCCGCATTCATAAGGTGAAGGTTTTTCTCGATCTTGAAAGATTTTAAAAGCTAATAAATTATTAATAGTAATTAAGATAAATGTAAATAAAAAAGGGATAATGGATGAAAAAAATAGAATTAAAATTACTTATATTATTAATTAAATAATTTTTTTAATTGGAAATTAAATGTAATTTATATACTATATAAGTAGAATGATCATCAGTAAATTCATGTATAAACAAATAATCATACAATATCTACAAAATGTCAGTATCAAATAGCTGCTTCGAATCCAAAGTGATGAATTTTAGAAAAATGATTTAATATTATACGAAAGAGGCAAACGATAAGGAAAATTGTTCCGATAATTACATGAATTCCATGGAATCCTGTAGTTATAAAAAAAATTGATCCATAAATTGAGTCAGCAATTGTAAAAGGAGCTCTTTTATATTCAAAGTATTGACATAAAGAAAATATGAATCTTAGTGAAATTGTGTATATTAATGTATAAATAGCAGTTTTTAAATTATTATTAAGTAGAGAGTTGTGAGATCAAGTAATTGTAATTCCTGATGTAATTAGAATGATAGAATTTAATAAGGGAATATCATATGGGTTAAATATAATGATATTTTTTGGAGGTCATAGTATTCCAATTTCAATACTAGGGGATAAAGAAGAGTGAAAGTAAGCTCAAAATAATGAAATAAAAAAAAAAATTTCTGAAATAATAAATAAAATTATACTTGTTTTTAGATTTTTTGTAATATAAGATGTGTGTATTCCTTGGAATGTTCTTTCTCGAATAATATCACGTCATCATTGAAAAAGTGTTAAGGATAGAGAGATAAAGGATAAGATTATTAGATTAGTATTTATGAAATAAAATCATTTAATTAATCTAATTAAAAAAATTATAATATTAATAGAAAGAATTAATGGTCAAGGTCTAATCGATACTATATGATAAGGATGGTTTGATTTGTGCATTTATAATTCATTTGAATATAGAGATATTAAAGTTATAAATACATAAGATTGAATAATTGAAACGGCTAATTCAAGAGTAAATAATAAAATTTGTGTAATAATTAAGATATTAATTAATTTTATATCTATTGAAGGTCCTGTTGATCCTAGAAGACAAAGTAGAAGATGGCCAGCGATTATTTTAGCAGATAATCGAACTGATAATGTAATTGGTCGAATAAGATTTCTAATTGTTTCAATTAGAACCATAAATATTATTAAAAGTGATGGAGTATTTAAAGGTACTAAATGAGCAAATGTTAAATTTGTTATTTGAGTTCAATAAAATAATATAATTCTTAGTCAAATTGTTAAAGAAAGTGGTAAAGTAATAGATAAATGTCTTGATGGTGTGAAAATATAAGGGAATAATCCAATAAAGTTTATAATTAAAATTATAGTAAATATAGATAGAAAAATAATAATATTAGTTAGATTATTTTTTTTAAAATTATTGAATTCTTTTAGTAAAAAGTTAATAATGGAATATCAAAATATAAATATTTTAGATTTTTTAAATCAAAATTGGTTAGGTAAAAATAATAAAGGAATAAAAATTCTTATTCAATTGAATGAATAGTTTATTCTAGAGTGTGGATCAAAAATAGAAAATAAATTTGATATCATTATTTAAATTTTTCATTTTAGTTGATGAATTTTATTTATTTTATTATTTTTTTTTTGGTTTATTTTATTTAAAAAAAAGAAATTTATTTTAATAATAATTAAAATTGATATTAAGATAATAATGATATAAAGATTTAATCATTTTAATGGTCTAAGTTGTGGAATAAAAAGATATTAATAAATTAATAATTTTTAAATGACATTTAAATGTTATGAATTAACTAATCTTTTTAAAATTTATGAAAAATAGATAATGAGTTATATATATATATATATTTCATAAATTATTTAAATTAGGGTTTTAAGGTGTAATGGTCGAATAAATTTTAAAATTATAATTAATTGATTAATAAGGAGATTAGGAGATTTATTCACTAAGGATTAATTATTGGTAATCATTAAAAGTTTAAGAGACTTTTACTTCTTTAAAGTTTCTTAGTGGAAAAATTTATTTTATATTATTAATTCATTTAATAAATAAATTTTTATATATTATTAATTCATTTAATAAATAAATTTATTGAAGTTGATTCAACTATGATAGGTATAAATCTATGATTTATACCGCAGATTTCTGAACATTGTCCAAAAAAGATTCCAGGCCGAATTATTTGAATAAATCTTTGATTTATTCGGCCTGGTGTAGCATCAATTTTAATTCCTAGAGCTGGTACAGTTCAAGAATGAATTACATCTGTTGATGTTGTTAAAAGACGAATAGGTGTATTAAAAGGTAAAATTAATCGATTATCTACATCAAGAAGACGAAATTGAGATTGATTAGTTTTTTTATATTGAATTATGTAAGAGTCAAAGCTAATATTTTTATAATCTGATAGTTCATATCTTCAGTATCATTGATGACCGATTGCTTTAATTGTTAAAGTTGGTGAAAAAAATTCTTCTGTTATATATAAAATTTTTAATGATGGAATAGCAATTATTAGTAAAGTTAGTATGGGTGTAATTGTTCAAATGGTTTCAATAAAATGTTCATTAGTTATAAATCGATTAGTAATTTTGTTAATAATTAAAAAAATAAATATGTAAGAAATTAATCTTGTAATAAGAATTAGTATAAGTATAGAGTAATCGTGAAATATAATTAATTGATTTATATTAGGAGTATTAGAATCTTGAATGTAAAAATTTAATCATGTTTGAATTTATAATAAAAAAATCTTAAGATTTTTTATGTTTGATGTTTAAAATCAATGCACTAATTTGCTATATTATAATTATTTAATTAACAGTAGTATATGGAATTTCTTGATAGGAGTGATTTATTGGAGGATAAGAATGATTTCATTCTATATTAGGAGATATGAAAAATTTATATAAAATAATTCGTTGTGATATAAAAGATTCTCAAATAATAAAAATAAAAAAAATTATTGAAAAAAAAGAAATTAGTGATCCGATTGATGAAATTACATTTCATGATGTGTATATATCAGGGTAATCTGAGTAACGTCGTGGGAATCCAGCTAATCCGAGAAAATGGTGAGGAAAAAAAGTTAAATTTACTCCAATAAATATTGAAGTAAATTGAATTTTTAGTCATAATTTATTAAGAGATAACCCAAAAATTAGAGGGTATCAATGAATAAATCCAGCAATAATAGCGAATACTGCTCCTATAGAAAGTACATAATGGAAGTGGCCAATTACGTAATAAGTATCATGAAGAATAATATCTAAAGATGAATTAGATAAAATAATTCCAGTAAGACCTCCTATTGTAAAAAGAAAAATAAATCCTATTCTTCAAATTATAGCAGGTGAAAATTGAATTTTTGATCCATAAATAGTTGCTAATCAACTAAATACCTTAATTCCTGTGGGAATTGCAATGATTATAGTTGCTGAAGTAAAATAAGCTCGGGTATCAATATCTAGACCTACAGTAAATATATGGTGAGCTCAAACAATAAATCCAAGTAATCCAATAGCAATTATAGCATAAATTATTCCTAATGATCCAAAGATTTCTTTTTTTCCTCTTTCATTAGTAATAATATGTGAAATAATTCCAAATCCTGGAAGAATTAAAATATAAACTTCTGGATGTCCAAAGAATCAAAATAAGTGTTGATATAGAATTGGGTCTCCTCCTCCGGTTGGATCGAAGAATGATGTATTAAAATTTCGATCTGTTAAAAGTATAGTAATAGCTCCTGCTAATACAGGGAGTGATAATAAAAGTAAAAAAGCAGTAATTAAGACTGATCATGAGAATAATGGTAAAAAATTTAATGAGTGTGTTTTTACATGTATATTCAGAATTGTTACAATAAAATTAATTGCACCTATAATTGATGAAATTCCTGCAATATGTAAAGAGAAAATTCTTAAATCAACTGATGGTGAGTTATGACCAGTAATTGATGATAAAGGAGGATATAAAGTTCATCCTGTTCCTACACCTCCACCAATAAAGTTTCTTATAATTAATATAAATAATGATGGAGGGAGTAGTCAGAATCTTATATTATTTATTCGAGGGAAAGCTATATCAGGAATTCCGAGTATTAGAGGAATTATTCAGTTACCGAATCCTCCGATTATAAAAGGTATAACTATAAAAAAAATTATAATAAAAGCATGAGCAGTGATAATTGAATTATAAATTTGATCATTATTAATTAAATTTCCGGGGGATCTTAATTCTATACGAATAATTAATCTTATTGATGCTCCCAATGTTCCAGATCATAATGCAAAAATAAAGTATAATATTCCAATATCTTTGTGATTTGTTGAATATAATCATTTTGACATAGATGAATATGTTATTTTTATTAAAATTTATAATAAATTAAATATAGAATAATTAATTATTAATATTAAAATAAATTTAGTAATTAGAAGAAGAAAAAGGATAAATAAATTAATAAAAATAATAGAATAAAGATAAGTGTAAGTGTAAATAGATAAAATTAAATGAGTGAAGTGATAAAAAGATAGATTAAAAATAAATAAATGAGTTAAAATTTTTTATTTTTATGTTTTAATAGTTTAATTTAAAATTTTAAATTGCAAGTTTAAAGATATTATAGAGATATATTTTAAGATTTATAAATTATTTTATATTTTTAACTTTGAAGGTTAAATGATTATTATTATCTTAAAATCTTTATTATAAAAATAAAATAAGTATTTAAGATATATATAAAATATAAAATAAAAAAGTTAAAGATAAAATTCTAATTAAAATTAAAGATGAAAAATTAAATTTTATAGTAAATTTATTGAATTTGTAGAATTTAATTTTTATTAGATTTAATATATTTATTTTAATAATAATGTTTATATAAAAAATTAGTGAAAAAATGGAGGTAATTGTTAGTAAGAATGAGGATAGAATAGAGGAATTTTCAATAAAAATTTTTATTAAATTAATTTTTATAATAAATGTAAAAAAAGGTGGGAGTGCTCTAATAATTAATAAGTTAATAGAAATAAAAAAATTAATTTTTTTAAAATTAAATAATTGAATTTTTGATAAAGATTTAATTGAGGTAATATTCAATTTATTGAAAATTAAAGATATAAAAATTATAGATAAAGTATAAATTAAGAAGTATATTAAAAATAGAGAAGAGTCGAACATAATAATTATAAATATTCATCTTAAATGATTAGTTGAGGATAAAGTTATAATTTTTTTTAAATTTATTTCATGAATATTTATAATAGTGGATATAAATGAAGATAAAATTGAAATTGATAGATTTATTAGTAGAATTTGATAATTTATAATTTGATTAAAAAATAAATTAAAAATAATAAGAGGAATAAATTTTTGTGAGGTAGATATAATAAGAATTAAAATTCAATTAATATTTATATTAATTATTGGAGGTCAAAAGTGAAAAGGAAATAATCCTAATTTTATAGAGAATGCTAATATTAATATATAATTAATTATTATATTAGATAATTCATTTATAATATTATTTTTTATTATTAATAGAAAGATTAAAATTAAACTTGAAAATGATTGAATGATAAAAAAATTTAGAGTTGATTTAAATTTTTTAATATAGATGCTTATAGTTGAAATTAAGATAATTGTATTAATTTCTATTAATACTCATAAATGAATAAAATTTGTTAAAAAAATTGAAATAATAGGAATTAGAGTTATAAATATCAAAAGAAAATAAAATAATTTATTTATATAAAAATTATTAGGATAATAATGTAATTTAAATAATTGAATATTTTTAAATGATTTATTCATAATTTGAGTGATATATTTTAATGTAAAAAAGCATAAAAATTTTTGAGATTTTAAGTGATAAAAATATTATCAAATATAATTTATATAAAATAATTGATAATTATATTTTTAGGGTATGAACCTACTAGCTTAATTTAGCTGATTTATATTATTAATGATGATAAAATTAAATTTTATATGATCTATTCTATCAAAATATTCCTTTTTCAGGCACAATCATTGGAAGTTATTTATTTATGAATATAAATACTATGTCTGATTTAAGTAATAAATTGTAAATTTATTTAAGAAAATAATAATTTTCTAGTATTA